GTTTACATATTTATAATAATGTAAATAGAATCATTTTTGGTAAGAATGTATGTGCTGCTTGAGGTTTTCCTGTTTCCGGGGGGGTTATATTAGTCTCTTCAGTGTCATGCTTTTATTTAAGCTACGTTTGCGTTTACATATTTATAATAATGTAAATAGAATCATTTTTGGTAAGAATATATGTGCTGCTTGAGGTTTTCCTGTTTCCGGGGGGTTTTCAGGAGTGTTAGCGATCTCAGGAGTGTGGGGGGGTAGGGGGGGTTTAATCGGCCGAAAGCCTCGGGGGGTGAATCTTAGGTATCTTAGGGCTGACACTTGCATGTATGCTCCTGATATAAGAGTATGTAATTCTTCAGGTAATGTTTTCTATCATTCACATTATTTTTACTTGCAAGATTAAATGTTCAACCTTGTTTATACTGGTTTGTATGCACTGTGAAATGCCAAATGAAAGGAAAGAGAAAAAAGGAACCAATTGCGCTGTAGAAAGAATGCTCGGCTAGGTGGGTAACGAGGAGTATGGTTTCCACCATTAACTTATGCAAGTGTCAAGAAGTTCATGTGGTATTTTTAAACTTATGGCCCTGAAATAGGAACCAAATGCCAGGAATAGTTCAGCAAGTGTGACCCCCACAATATTTGTCCCTCACCTTCAATAAGAGTATGCCTTTGAGAATCATCCGTTGGTAGGTTCTTATTGGGTAATATTACTCTAGATTTAATAGAATGTTGATACTTGGTGTATATTTGGCGTTACAAATTTCTGTTGAGTATTTCAAATCCTGTCTATCCTTGAGTTAGATTATATAGGCTTTGTCACTATCATGGTTTTAGTCAGGCTTGTTTGATTAACTATTACTTGAATGGTTGAATTTCTTGAATGGTTATTATACAATAAGTGTATTTAGGTATTGTTTATTATATGTTAGTGTATAATATTTAATGGAATATATATATATGTATATTGCCAATAATACAAAAATTTACAAAAACTTAAGCGCAAGGAATAGTTTAGTTGAGAATACTAGCTTTGGGGGCTAGAGGTGGGGGTTTAAATCCTCCTTCTTTGAAACTTGTTGTAGCAAAAGAGGGGATTTTAACCCCTGCGTCCGGCTTACAAGACCGGTGCTCTAAAGTTAAGCTACTAATGCAGGATCATTCTAGGGCTTTGTTTTCTAGTCAGCCTGTGAGGGGGATGATTAATAGGAACAGGGAGAAGTATAGGAGAGAAGCCACTTGGCCGATAATAATAAAGGGGTGTTCGACTGGTATGCCCCCGATTCAGGTGAGGATGCTGACGTTTGCAATTAGTGTTCAGAATAGGAATTGGGTGAAGGGGCGGAATGTTAAGCTTCGTTGTTTGGATGTGTGGATTATAGGTACGGCTATGAGGACCAGGATGGAGGCTAGGAGTGCTAAGACTCCTCCTAGTTTGTTAGGAATTGAGCGGAGAATGGCGTATGCAAACAGGAAGTATCACTCGGGTTTAATATGGGGAGGGGTGACGAGTGGGTTGGCGGGGATGAAGTTATCCGGGTCTCCTAAGAGGTTGGGGGAGAATAGTGCAAGGGAGGTAAGTAGGATGAGCAATAGGACGAAGCCTAGGAGGTCTTTATAGGAGAAGTAGGGGTGGAATGTGATTTTATCTATATCTGAGTTCAAGCCTAGGGGGTTGTTGGAGCCTGTTTGGTGGAGGAACAGCAGGTGGATTATGGTTGCGGCTGCAATAATAAATGGGAGTAGAAAATGGAATGTGAAGAAGCGGGTAAGGGTGGCGTTGTCTACTGAAAATCCCCCTCAGATCCATTGAACGAGGGTGTTACCGATATAAGGTACGGCGGAAAGAAGATTGGTGATTACCGTGGCGCCCCAGAATGATATTTGTCCTCATGGGAGAACGTACCCTACGAAGGCAGTTATCATTACTAGGAGGAGGAGGATAACACCAATGTTTCATGTTTCTTTGTACAGGTAGGAGCCATAATAGAGGCCTCGGCCAATATGTATGTAGATGCAGATAAAAAATATGGATGCGCCGTTGGCGTGTAGGTTGCGGATCAATCAGCCGTAGTTGACATCTCGGCAGATGTGAGTTACAGATGAAAATGCGGTGGCAATATCGGATGTGTAGTGTATGGCGAGGAAAAGTCCTGTAACAATTTGGATAATTAAACATAGTCCGAGTAGAGAGCCGAAGTTTCATCAGACTGAAATGTTAGAAGGAGCAGGGAGGTCAACTAGCGCATTGTTAGCGATTTTCAGGAGAGGGTGGGTTTTGCGTATACTTGCCATTAGAGTTCTTGTAGTTGAATTACAACGGTGGTTTTTCAAGCCATTGGTCCTGGTTAGATTCCTGGCAGGAATTATGTCTTATGTCATGCTTTTTTTCTTGATTGGTTTAGTGTTGGGTTTAATTGCGGTTGCTTCTAATCCTTCGCCTTTTTTTGCTGCGTTAGGGTTGGTGGTAGTAGCAGGATTTGGGTGTGGGATTTTAATTGGGCATGGGGGGAGTTTTTTATCTTTAATCTTATTTTTAGTATATTTAGGAGGGATGTTGGTTGTGTTTGCATATTCGGCGGCTCTTGCTGCGGATCCTTATCCTGAGGGGTGGGGTAGTCGGTTTGTTGCAGTGTACATAGTGGTGTACTTGGTGGTAGTAATTTTAGTTTCTGGTCTGTTTTGGGAAGGTTGATATGAAGTTTTCTGGGTATCTGTGGATGAGTTTACTGATTTTTCTGTATTTCGAGGGGATGTGGGGGGAGTTGCATTAATGTATTCGTTCGGAGGAGAAATATTAGTAATTAGTGCTTGGGTTCTTCTTCTTACCTTACTAGTGGTGCTTGAGTTGACGCGAGGCCTGGGCCGGGGGACGCTTCGTGCTGTCTAAAGGATGAAAATTAGTGTTATAAGGGAGATAGTGAGGAAGAATAGGGTGAGGTAGGCTTTGATTATGCCTTGTTGAGCGTTGCTTGTTATTATAGCCAGGGAGACATTGGCAGAGGCTAAGGCTTTGGGGCCCGTTTTTTCGAGTCAAGTTTGGTCTATTATTTGATTGGCAATTATTTGGCCTAATGTTAGGTTTAGTTTAGGTGTTAGGCGGTGCATTACTGTTGGGAAAAATCCAAGCATGTTGGAGAAATGGTGGGTTTTAAGTTGTGGTTTAATTTTGAATTGTTTGCTTGTTAGTGATGCTAGTTCGAGGGCTAATAGTAGGCCGAGAATGGAGACTAGGAGGGCGGTGAGTTTTAGTACAGGGGGTATGGTTATAACAGGTGTTTTTATAGGCACAATGTTCGAGGTGATTAGTAGGCCGGTGATGATGCTTCCTCAAGCTAGTCGTTTGATAGGGTTGATGACTTTAGGGTTATTTTCGTTAATAGGGGAGAGGGGGTTGAATCGGGGGTGTCCGGTGGACACAAAGAAGACAACACGGAGGCTGTAGATAGCTGTAAAAGAAGTGGCAATGAGTGTTAGGGATAGGGCTCAGGCGTTAAGGTAGGAGGTGTTTAATGCTTCAATGATAGCGTCTTTCGAGAAGAAACCTGCTAGGAAGGGGGTACCTGTTAAGGCTAGGCTGCCAATTGTAAGGCAGGAAGAGGTGAAGGGTGTGAGGTGATGTATGCCTCCTATTTTTCGGATGTCTTGTTCATCGTTGAGGCTGTGGATAATAGAGCCTGAGCATAGGAATAGCATTGCTTTGAAGAAAGCGTGGGTGCAGATATGTAAAAAGGCAAGTTGAGGCTGGTTTAGTCCGATTGTGACTATTATTAGGCCTAGTTGGCTGGATGTTGAGAAAGCAACAATTTTTTTAATGTCGTTTTGGGTAAGAGCGCAGGTGGCAGTAAATAGTGTCGTTAGGGCTCCCAGGCATAGGCAGGTGGTAAGGGCTATTTGGTTATTTTCTAAAAGAGGGCTTATTCGGACTAGGAGGAAAATCCCTGCAACTACTATAGTGCTAGAGTGCAGTAGGGCAGAGACCGGTGTGGGGCCTTCTATTGCAGAAGGTAGTCAGGGGTGGAGTCCAAATTGGGCTGATTTTCCGGTGGCGGCAATAATTATTCCCAGGAGGGGGAGGGTGAGGTCTAGATCTTTAGCGGTGATAAATATTTGTTGTATTTCTCATGAGTTTAGGTTTATTGCCATTCATGCTATGCTAAGGATTAGTCCGATGTCTCCAATTCGGTTATATAAGACGGCCTGGAGGGCGGCGGTGTTTGCGTCTGTTCGGCCGTATCATCAGCCGATGAGGAGGAATGATATGATTCCCACGCCTTCTCAACCAATGAATAGTTGGAATATATTGTTTGCTGTGACTAGGATAATCATGGCGATGAGGAAGATAAGGAGGTATTTAAAGAAGCGGTTTATATTAGGGTCCGCGTGCATGTATCATGATGTGAATTCGAGAATTGATCAAGTTACGTAGAGGGCCACAGGGGTGAAGATAATTGAGTAGTGGTCAAATTTGAGGCTGATGTTTACGTCGAAGGTGGAGATGTTTGTTCAGTTTCAGGTGGTAATGATGGCTTCTAGGCCTTCGTCTAAGAATAAGCTCAGGGGAAGGAGGCTGACGAAGAAGGCTAGTTTTACTGCCGTTTTTACTTGAGAGAGTGCCCATTCTTTTTGGAGTGGGCGAGGAGTTAATGTAGTGAGTAGGGGGTATGTCAGGATAATAAAAATTATGAAGAGGCTGGATACCAAAATTGTAGGAGTAATAAAATAAAAATTGGAGGGGAAAATGTAAGGAGTAGGGTCAACAACAAACATTGCTACTACTTGGATTTGCACCAAGAGTTTTTGGTTCCTAAGACCAACGGATGAGCTGTTATCCTTTAGGAGCGGTTACGAGTGAGCCAGGGAGTTTAACCCTGGTGGTAAAGATTAGCAGTCTTTGACGCTTTACATGCCTCTCTCGGCAGGTAAGAGGAGTTTAACCTCTGTTTTTAGAATCACAATCTAACGTTTTATTATTAAACTATACTTGCAGGCAGTCATGCCTCAAATTAGTTCTGGCTTAAGGATTAGAAGGACTAAGGGGAGAAGGTGAAGGGCTATTAAGAGGTGTTCTCGGGTGTGTGTGGGTTCTAAGGCAAGGATATGTGCTGGTAGGGGGCCTCGTTGAGTGGTGAGAAACATTTGAAGAGAGTACCCTGCGGTAATAAGAGTGCCCAGTCCGGTTAGGATGATGGTTCAGGGTGATCAGTTAAATAGTGAGGTAATAATTATAAGTTCGCCCATAAGGTTAGGGAGTGGGGGTAGAGCCAGGTTGGCAAGGCTAGTAATGAATCACCAAGTTGTTATTAGAGGGAGGGCTATTTGTAGGCCTCGTGCTAGTAGTATTGTTCGGCTGTGCGTCCGTTCGTAGTTAGTATTTGCTAGGCAGAATAGGGCGGAGGAGGTGAGGCCGTGTGCAATTATAAGAATTAGGGCTCCAGTGAGACCCCAGGGAGTTTGAATAAGGATTGCGCTCGCTACCAGGCCCATGTGGCTTACTGATGAGTAGGCAATGAGGGATTTTAGGTCCGTCTGGCGTAAGCAGATGGATGCTGTTATAACCACTCCTCAGAGTGCGAGGATAATAAAGGGGTAGCCTAGTTCTTTGGTCAGGGGCTCTAGGACGGGGAGTAGTCGCATTATTCCGTAACCTCCAAGTTTTAGGAGAATTGCGGCGAGAACTATGGAGCCTGCAATGGGGGCTTCTACGTGTGCTTTAGGGAGTCAGAGGTGGGCGCCGTATAGTGGTAGTTTTACTAGGAAACCTAGTAAGCAGCCCGCTCATCATAATTTGTGTGCATAAGTGTTAAGTGGGAAGGGGTCGGAATATTGAAGAATGAGTATGGATAGGGTTCCGGTGCTGTTTTGTAATAGTATAAGGGCGATGAGGAGGGGAAGAGAGCCTGCTAGTGTATAGAACAGGAAGTATGTGCCTGCGTTAAGTCGTTCTGCTTGGTTACCCCATCGTGTAATGAGAACAAGTGTGGGGATAAGGGTGGCTTCGAATATTACGTAGAATATTAGGGTTTCAGTGGCGCCGAAGGCTATAATTAGGAAGATTTGAAGGGATGTCAAGAGTGTAATGTGTATTCGTTGTCGGTTAAGGGGTTCGGAGGAAGTGTGGTTTTGACTAGCAAGAATTATAAGGGGAAGGAGCCAGCAGGTAAGGACCAGAAGGGGGGTGGAGAGCGGGTCAGTTGCCATATAAGTGCTGAGGCAGGATCAACCCACTTCTGAGGAATTTTTAAGTCAAAGAAGGCTTGCAGTTGCGATAAGAAGGCTTTGTATTAGTGTAGTAGATCACAGTCATTTGGAGGGGGTTAGTCAGATTGTTGGGACAAGTATTAAAGTTGGAATGAGAATTTTTAGCATCGGAGAAGGTTAAGATTTTGTAGGCGGTCGGAGCCATGGGTTCGGGTAGTGGCGACCAAGAGGGCGAGGCCTGCACTTGCTTCGCAGGCTGAGAATGCTAGAAGGAATATAGGGGAGGCAGAGAAGTTAGTAGCGTCTAGTTGCAAGGATCATAGTGAGAGGGCAATGAATAGAGAGAGTATTATTCCTTCTAAACATAGTAGGGCGGAGAGGAGGTGGGTTCGGTGGAAGGCTAGACCTGTTAGGCCTAGGATAAAGGCTGAGGAAAAGGTGAATTGGACGGGGGTCATTAGGTTAATTGTGGAATCTAACCACAGGCTTTTGAGCCGAAATCAAATGTTTTTGTTAAACTAATTACCTATTCAGCCCATTCTAGGCCTCCTTGTAGTCATTCATAAATTAATCCTAGGGTGAGTAGTACTAGGACAGCCGAGGCTCAAAGGAAGGTAAGTAAAGGAGATGATAGTTGGTCCCCCCAGGGAAGAGGGAGTAAGAGGGCGATTTCTAGGTCAAATAGGAGAAAAAGGATTGCAATGAGGAAAAATCGGAGGGAGAAGGGCAATCGAGCTGTGCCAAGCGGATCGAAGCCGCATTCGTAGGGGGAAAGTTTTTCATGGTCAGGGTTTATTAATGGGAGTCAGAAGGATACGATAATTAAGATCAATGACAGGGCAGCTGCAATTATGATAATTGTTATGATTAAATTCATTATCTTTCCTCGGATTTTAACCGAGATCAGGGGATTGGAAGTCACGTATATTTACCTTATACTAGAAAGATTATGAGCCTCATCAGTAGATAGAGATGTAGAGGAATAATCATACGACGTCTACAAAGTGTCAGTATCAAGCGGCTGCTTCAAATCCAAAGTGGTGTTGTGATGTAAAGTGGTGTTGAATTTGACGTAGTAGGCAGACAGCTAGGAATGTGGAGCCAATAATAACATGGAGCCCGTGAAAGCCGGTTGCCACGAAGAAGGTGGAGCCATATACCCCGTCTGCGATTGTGAACGGTGCTTCATAGTATTCTATTGCTTGAAGGAAAGTAAAGTAGAAACCAAGGATAATTGTTAGTAGGAGGGATTGAATAGCTTGTTTTCGTTCACCTTCTATAATGCTGTGGTGGGCTCAGGTAACAGTCACTCCGGAGGCAAGTAGGACAGCTGTATTAAGCAGAGGGACTTCGAATGGGTCTAAGGTTGAGATTCCAGTAGGAGGTCAGCAGCCTCCTAGTTCAGGGGTTGGGGCAAGGCTTGAGTGGTAGAAGGCTCAGAAGAACCCTAGGAAGAAGAAAACTTCAGAGGTGATGAAGAGAACTATCCCATATCGTAACCCTTTTTGAACGGAGGGTGTGTGGTGTCCTTGGAATGTGGCTTCTCGAATGATGTCCCGTCATCACTGATATATGGTCAAGAGGAGGGATGCTGTTCCGAGGAGGATGAGGGTTGTGGAGTGAAAGTGGAATCAGATTGCAAGTCCCGATGTTATTAATAGGGCAGCAATTGCGCCTGTTAGGGGCCAGGGGCTAGGGTCAACTATATGGTATGCGTGTGCTTGATGGGCCATTAAACGTTTTCCTGTAAGTAGAGGCTTAATAGTAGTACGAAGACATAAGCCTGAATTAATGCAACTGCAACCTCTAAAAGAGTTAGTAGGTATAGTAAGATTATTGTTAGTAGTGCTACGGATGGGAGTATTGGGAGTAGTACAAATGTGGCTGTGGAAATTAGTTGAATTAATAGGTGTCCTGCAGTGAGGTTGGCGGTTAGTCGTACGCCCAGGGCTAAGGGGCGGATAAATAGACTGGCGGTTTCGATTACAATCAGGACCGGGATTAGTAATCCTGGGGTTGCTTCGGGGAGTAGGTGGCCTACGGAAATTGTAGGTTGATTTCGTAGTCCAATGAGTACGGTGGCTAGTCAGAGAGGGACGGCGAGACCTATATTAAGCGCGAGCTGGGTTGTAGGGGTGAAGGTATAGGGGAGTAGGCCCAGCGTGTTTAGAATGATTAGGAATATCATAAGTGAGGCGAGGACGAGGGCTCACTTATGGCCTGCTGCATTAATAGGTAGGAAGAGTTGTTGTGTAAATCGGTTAATAAATCAGTTTTGTAGAACTAAGAATCGACTGCTTATTCAACGGGGGTCTGGGGTTGGAAGTAGGATTCAAGGTAGTGTGAGGGCTAGAGTTATTAGCGGGATGCCTAGGAGTGTGGGGCTTAGAAATTGGTCGAAAAAGCTTAGTATCATGGTCAGGTCCAAGTTTTTGTTTGGGGTTTTTTTGTCCCCAGGGGGTTGAGTCCGTTTGGATACACATGTGCTATGATTTTAGGGGGAATAACAGTCAGAAAGATAAGTCAGGATAAAAAGAAAGTGGTAAATCAAGGGGTAGGGTCGAGTTGAGGAATCGGCCACTAAGGGTGGGCGGGGGCCACCATTCTTTAGCTTAAAAGGCTAACGCTTGTTCCCAGTTTAGCTTCTTAGTGATGCGTCTTCTAGTAGTATAGAGGATCAGTTTTCAAAGTGCTCTAAAGGAACGACTTCAACTACAATAGGTATAAAACTATGGTTTGCTCCGCAAATTTCTGAGCATTGTCCGTAATATACCCCAGGTCGAGATGTAACAAAGGCTGTTTGGTTAAGGCGTCCTGGTACTGCGTCTATTTTTACCCCTAGCGCGGGCACTGTTCAAGAGTGAAGTACATCTTCGGCAGAGACTAGGAGACGAACGGGGGATATAGTAGGGACTACTATGCGATGGTCTACTTCTAGGAGGCGGAATTGTCCAGGCATGAGGTCTTGTGTGGGGGTTATATATGAGTCGAAGCTAAGTTCTTCATAGTCAGTGTACTCGTAGCTTCAGTATCATTGATGTCCTATAGCTTTAATTGTGAGATGGGGGTTATTAATTTCGTCTATAAGATAAAGGATGCGTAGGGATGGGAGTGCAATTATTACTAAAATGACCGCTGGTAGGACGGTTCAAATAATTTCAATTTCTTGGGAGTCTAGGATATATTTATTGGTGAATTTGGTTGATACTATGGCTACAATAATGTAAAGCACAAATGTGCTGATTATAAAGACGATCATAAGGGCGTGATCGTGGAAATAAAGTAATTCTTCCATTACAGGTGAAGCTGCGTCTTGGAATCCTAGTTGTGAGGGATGTGCCATTAGTTGCTTAAGACACGCAGGGTTTTAACCCGCAATATTGCCTTGACAAGGCAGAGTAATTAATTTTACTAGTGACTCATGAAGAAAGTGGCAGAGTGGTTATGCAGCTGGCTTGAAACTAGCTTACGGGGGTTCAATTCCTTCCTTTCTCGGAAAATTTTAATTGACTTGGACGAATGCGGGCTCTTCGAATGTGTGGTAAGGGGGAGGGCAGCCGTGAAGTCATTCTAGGTTAGTTGCGGTAAGTTCGACTGACAGGACTTCTCGTTTAGCAGCAAATGCTTCTCAGATAATAAACAAGAATATAACTACGGCTACTAGAGAAATTAAGGAGCCAATAGAGGAGATTGTGTTTCAGAGAGTGTAAGCATCCGGATAGTCTGAGTACCGTCGTGGCATTCCTGCTAGGCCAAGGAAATGTTGGGGGAAGAAGGTTAAGTTTACCCCTACGAACATGATTCCAAAATGGATTTTTGTTCAAGTGTCATGGAGGGTGTAGCCTGAGAAAAGAGGGAATCAATGTACGAAACCGGCAAGAATGGCGAAGACAGCCCCCATGGAGAGTACGTAATGGAAGTGGGCTACGACGTAATATGTGTCGTGGAGAACAATGTCGAGGGATGAATTAGCTAGAACAATCCCTGTTAGGCCCCCTACTGTAAAAAGGAAAATAAAGCCTAGGGCTCATAGGAGGGGCGTTTCTCATTTGATTGCACCCCCGTGAAGGGTTGCTAATCAGCTGAAGACTTTTACGCCGGTAGGAATTGCGATAATTATAGTTGCGGATGTGAAGTAGGCTCGTGTATCTACATCCATTCCAACTGTAAACATATGGTGGGCTCATACAATAAACCCTAGAAGGCCGATTGCTATCATAGCTCAAACCATGCCTATATAGCCAAAAGGTTCTTTTTTGCCAGAGTAATAGGCAACAATGTGAGAGATTATTCCAAACCCAGGGAGGATTAGGATGTAGACTTCTGGGTGCCCAAAGAATCAGAACAAGTGTTGGTACAGAATAGGGTCTCCTCCCCCTGCAGGGTCGAAGAAAGTTGTATTTAGATTTCGGTCTGTGAGTAGTATTGTGATTCCAGCGGCAAGCACGGGAAGGGATAAGAGAAGTAGGACGGCAGTAATTAGGACGGATCATACGAAAAGAGGAGTTTGGTATTGAGTTATAGCAGGGGGTTTCATGTTAATGATTGTAGTGATGAAGTTAATAGCTCCTAGAATTGAAGAGACACCTGCCAGATGAAGGGAGAAGATAGTTAGGTCAACTGATGCCCCTGCGTGCGCGAGGTTACCGGCTAGTGGGGGGTAGACTGTTCATCCAGTGCCGGCTCCTGCCTCAACGCCGGAGGAGGCCAGAAGAAGGAAGAAGGATGGGGGGAGTAGTCAGAAGCTTATGTTGTTTATTCGGGGGAAGGCCATATCTGGGGCCCCAATTATTAGAGGGATAAGTCAGTTACCAAAACCCCCAATTATGATAGGTATTACTATAAAGAAAATTATTACGAATGCATGTGCTGTTACGATAACATTATAGATCTGGTCGTCCCCTAGAAGGGAGCCAGGTTGGCTGAGCTCTGCTCGGATTAGAAGGCTTAGAGCTGTGCCTACTATCCCGGCCCAAGCACCAAATACTAGGTAAAGGGTGCCGATATCTTTATGATTGGTGGAGAATAATCAGCGGGTGGTTGCCACAGGTAGGATGGCTGAGTTTTAAGCGGTGGATTGTAGTCCCATAGACAGAGGTTTGAGTCCTCTTCCTACCAAGCCCTGTGGTGTAAGCACGTTAGATTGCAAGTCTGAAGGAGCAGGATAATAACCTGCCGGGGCTTTCCCCCGCCTGTTTTAGTCTCGGCCAGGCGGGGGAAAGTTGGACGGATGCTCGTTGGTTTGGGCGTTTAGCTGTTAACTAAAAGTTTGTAGGATCGAGGCCTACTCGTCCAGTAAAGCCTTAGCTTAATTAAAGCGTTTGCTTTGCATGCAGAAGATGTGGGGTAGTATCCCGCAGGTTTTACAGAGGCTGGGGGACTTTCACTCCCGCTGAGGGCTTTGAAGGCCCTTGGTCTTGTGTCTAACCTAAGTCTCTCAGCGGTTGTGGGGTTAGGGGGTCATTACTGTAATTTATTAAGAGATTATTGCTACGATCATAGGGGTTAAAGGGAAGAGGGAGATTGAGATGATAACAGAGAGGGCGAGAGGAAGGGTGTGCTGCACAATAGGGAGTCGTCAAGGGGTTGTTCCTGGTGGGTTATTGGGAGAGAAGGTTATAGATATTGTGCGGGCTAGTCGGAGGTAGAAATAGAGTCCGATTAAGGCTGCTTGTGCGGCTAGTAAGGCTACTAATGTTTGATTTTGGGTAGTTAGTTCTTGAATAGCTAATCATTTTGGTACGAACCCTGTTAAAGGGGGGAGTCCTCCTAAGGATAGGAAGACGAGGGGTGTAAGGGAAGAAAGTGTGGGGGCTTTTGCTCAAGAGGTTGCGAGTATGGCAATGTTAGTTGTTTTGTTAAGGTTGAATACTAGGAATATTGCGGAGGTTATAATAATGTATGTTAGGAGAATAAGAAGTGAAATTTGCAACGAGAATTGTATTACTACAGCTATTCAACCTAGGTGGGCAATTGAGGAGTAGGCAAGGATTTTTCGGAGTTGGAGTTGGCCAAGGCCCCCTCAGCTCCCGATTAAGATGGAGAGAAGTCCCAGCCATGTTAGGATGTTTGGATGGGATGGTACTACTTGGATTAGAAGAATGCACGGGGCAAGTTTTTGTCATGTAGAGAGGATCAGGGCTGTGGGATAACTAAGTCCTTGAAGGACTTCCGGCAGTCAATAGTGAAGGGGGGCAAGGCCAATTTTTATGGAGAGGGCGAGAATGGCCAGGGTTGTAGGGAGGGGGTGAGATGTTTGTAGGATATCTCATTGGCCGGTGAATCAGGCATTGGAGATACCTGCAAATAGTAGTGTTGCAGCTGCTGTTGCTTGCACGAGGAAGTATTTGGTAGAGGCTTCGACGGCTCGAGGGTGGTGCGGAAGTGATATGAAGGGGAGGATGGCTAAAGTGTTGATTTCAAGCCCTATTCAGGCTAATATTCAATGAGAGCTGGCAAAAGTAATGGTAGTGCCGAGTCCTAGAAAGAAAAATATGATCGTGGTGAGGAAGGGGGTCATGTAGCATGGGAAGGATTTTAACCAACATATTTGGGGCATGAGCCCAAGAGCTTCATATTAGCTGACCTTGCTTAGGAAGTGGTGTAGTGGAAGCACTGAAAGTTTTGATCTTTCAAGAGAGGGTTCGAGTCCCTTCTTTCTATAGGAGTCGGAAGGATTTTAACCTTCATGTTTCACTCTATCAAAGTGACCCTTTGTTTCAGGCACGGCCCCAGGTTTATAGTTGTGGGGGGAGTCCTGTAAATGCAATTGGGAGAGCTAGGTGTCAGATGACTAAAGCTAATGTCAGGGGTAGGAAACTTTTTCAGATTAGATGTATTAGTTGGTCGTATCGAAATCGGGGGTAAGAGGCTCGAATTCAGAGGAAGACGATTGACAGGAGGGTTGCTTTAGTTATTATATTAATTGTAGTAAGTTCTGGCATTATGGGGATGTGGGAGGCTCCGAGGAATATGGTAGCAGAGAGTGTATTTATAAGAAGGATGTTGGCGTATTCTGCAAGAAAAAATAGGGCGAAGGGACCTCCTGCATATTCTACGTTGAATCCTGATACGAGTTCAGATTCTCCTTCGGTGAGGTCGAAGGGGGCACGATTTGTTTCTGCCAGTGTTGAAATATACCATATTGCGGCGAGGGGTCAGGTGGGTAGTAGTAGCCATGTACTTTCTTGAGCAATGTTGAAGGTTTGTAGTGTAAATCCCCCAGTGAAGATAATAATGTTTAATAAAATAAGTCCTAGGCTTACCTCATATGAGATGGTTTGGGCGACTGCTCGTAGGGCGCCGATGAGTGCGTATTTTGAGTTAGATGCTCAGCCTGAGCCTAGGATGGAATATACTGCGAGGCTGGACAGGGCTAGGATAAATAGAATACCTAGGTTTAGGTCGATGACTGGATAGGGCAGGGGCATGGGTGCTCATAAGGTAAGGGCTAGGGTAAGAGCTAGAATAGGGGCTAGGAGAAAAAGGAGAGGGGAGGAGGTTGAGGGTCGAATAGGTTCTTTAATGAATAGTTTTAACCCGTCTGCAATGGGTTGGAGAAGTCCGTAGGGTCCTACGACGTTTGGGCCTTTACGTAGCTGTATATAGCCTAGGACTTTTCGCTCGATTAGTGTAAGGAAAGCAACGGCTAATAGTACTGGAACAATGAAGGTTAATGGGCTAATGAGGTGGGTGATGAGTAGTGAGGGCATAGTTAAGGAAAGGATTTGAACCTTTGTGGGAAGGGTTTAGGTCTTTTGCATGGCCGGACTCTGCCACCTTAACATAGCATTTTCTTGGCCAGGGTGGAATACGGATATGCCCTATTGCCTTTTTTAGTTGTTTTCGTCAGGTTAGGGTGAGGTGTACTTGGGGCATGGACCTCTTCTTTGCGGTCCTTTCGTACTAGGAAAGATCATGTCATAGATAGAAACTGACCTGGATTGCTCCGGTCTGAACTCAGATCACGTAGGACTTTAATCGTTGAACAAACGAACCCTTAATAGCGGCTGCACCATTAGGATGTCCTGATCCAACATCGAGGTCGTAAGCCCCCTTGTCGATATGAACTCTAGAAGGGGATTGCGCTGTTATCCCTAGGGTAACTCGGTCCGTTAATCGGCATTGCCGGATCTTATGGGTCAGATATTCTGTTTATTAGAGTGGGAGCTCTTGGTTTGGAGGGTGGTTCCCTCTTTCTACACGGGGGTTTTTTGTTTCGCCGCGGTCGCCCCAACCAAAGACATTCGGGCAGTTTTCAGCTAGTTTGGCCTATTTTATAAGGGTGTTTAACACAGTCTGCCTTGTTATCTAAAGCTCCATAGGGTCTTCTCGTCTTATGTTAATATTCCCGCTTCTGCACGGGAAGATCAATTTCATTGACCAGAAAAAGGAGACAGTCGAGCCCTCGTTGTGCCATTCATACAGGTCCCCATTTAAAAGACAAGTGATTACGCTACCTTCGCACGGTCAAAATACCGCGGCCGTTGAACATATAGTCACAGGGCAGGCGGGACCTCTTATTCGTTGGTTTTGCAAGAGGCGGTGTTTTTGGTAAACAGGCGAGGCCCATGTTTGCCGAATTCCTTCTTTTTCTTTTAGTCTTTCCTTGTGGACACACCAGTGTAGGGTTAACGATATTTGTTGAGTGTTTTTCTAGATGTCTAGGTTAATTATTCAGTACCCTCTTTGTTTGGGGTCGTTAAAGTTCGGCGGTAGGTCCGTTCCGATTTACACTTGTGGTAGGAGAGAATCAAATGTTCTCTTGTTACTCATATTAGCATAATCTCTTCCATGTTTGCATGGAGCGGCCTGGTAGGGTTAGGGGAGTAAGATTGGGTTGTCGGGATATGGGGCGGGGGAGGGGTGTTCGAGCTTTAACGCTTTCTGTTAAGGTGGCTGCTTTTAGGCCCACTAAAACACTTTGCCTTGTTTAATTATGATCTTTATCCTCCTGTAAAAGTTGTATCTTGTATCGAAGGGGCTGTACCCCCTTTGATTAACTCTCTCGGCTTCTCTAAGTGTCACGCGGGTATAGGAATACAGTGAGTGGAGAATTCGGGAGGCTGAACTTCTATCCAGTTCTCAGGCAACCAGCTATAACTAAGTTCGATTGGTCTGTCACCGCTACTCGAAGCTCTTCCCACTCTTTTGCAACAGAGACGGGTTTACCCTAGTATAGGTTGTCTTGGAGTAGCTCACTTAGCTTCGGGGGATCGAACTAAAGTGCTCTTTGCTCGGTAATTTCTGGCTAAATCATGATGCAAAAGGTACGAGTTAAAATCTCTGCTTTTTTGGGCTTAACTGAGTTGTTTCATTTCTTTTTCAGCATTCCCTTGCGGTACTTTCTCTGTTGTTCCAGGGTTCTTTTTCTATCGCCCATACTAAAGGGGAAAAATGTTTTGTTTAACATGCGTTACGTGTCTTAGGGGTTATTTATGTGGGTAGTTGTTTTTGATTGGGGGACTAGCTAGTAGGCTTCAGGGCAATCCGATTTGCACGGATGACTTCTCGGTGTAAGGGAGATGCTTTTCTATCTTAGCTATACTCTGGGTTTGTTCCAAGCGCACCTTCCGGTACGCTTACCATGTTACGACTTGCCTCCCCTTAGTTTTTGTGGGGTATTAATTATATATCCGGGCTAAGTTTGGGGAGAGTGACGGGCGGTGTGTGCACGCTTCAGGGCCAACTTCAGCAAAACACTCTATTTTTTGCTTACTGCTAAATCCTCCTTCAGATACCCGTTTCAGGGTGATCATTCGTATTCACTGTTCCAGTGAATGTAGCCCATCTCTTCCCCTTCCATAGGCTACACCTCGACCTGACGTTTTGGGCGGTGCCGATCTTGCTTACTATTGGGCCTTCACAGGGTGAGCTGACGACGGTGGTATATAGGCTGAAAAGAACAAGGAAGGGTGAGGTTTAACGGGGATTATCGGTTCTAGGACAGGCTCCTCTAGGTGGGTCTAAAGCACCGCCAAGTCCTTTGGGTTTTAAGCTGGTGCTCGTAGTTCCCAGGCGGACAGTAGATGTAGTATACTGTCAATGTTTAGGGCTAGGCATAGTGGGGTATCTAATCCCAGTTTGTTTCCTAGCTTTCGTGGGGTCAGAATTGGGTAAAGCCACTTTCGTAGTTGAGCTTCTTACCTTCGGAGGCGTATAACAGCGTTGAAGGCGTTCGGCTTTAGTTTATGTTTTATCTTAACCACTCTTTACGCCGATAACTAACAACTTGAGTCTCTCGTATAACCGCGGTGGCTGGCACGAGTTTTACCGGCTCTAAATAGCATTAACTAAGTCGAGTTTTCACTCATTGCTTAATGTTTATCACTGCTGGATTCCCGTAGGGGTGTGGCCTAAGCAAGGTGTCGTGGGCTTCATTTAAGTGTGCCTGATACCAGCTCCTTGTTCCCAGGCAGGGGGTAAAGGGCATTCTCACCGGGGCGCGGATACTTGCATGTGTAAGTTTAGCTAGAATTGTTAGTAAAGTCAGGACCAAACTTTTGTGCTCACGGAGCTTTCTAGGGCTCATCTTAACATCTTCAGTGTCATGCTTTTATTTAAGCTACGTTTGC